TCGAACCTGCAGCCTTAATGCCTTACCTTTAGAGCCCCCTATGTTATCAAGGGGATTGATTTCGATCGATTGGTAAAAAGTTTAGAATATCGCCTCGAGAAGTCTGCGGAACGAGTTTACCAACCCACCAGCCAGGAAAGAGGAATTGTGTAGGATCGAACCGAGAATGAATAGAGAAGGAAGAGTTTCCAACCCGTGATTGAAAAGCCATTGCTTCAGGTTCGGGGAGATTCAGCTTTGCTAGGGATTTCAAGCTCGACACCTTTAACCGAACCTTGATTATTAAGTAATAAGCTGACCTTTTTCCCTATCCCAAAGAAATGGATCCTCGGATATGAAATTGGTTATTCCGTCCCGGCCGGGAGATATAAAGGGTATAGCGAAGATCACGATGGGGCACCAGCAGTACAACCATCTCCCTATTCGGTTCGGTCGGGCGATGAAGAAGAGAATTGTTTGGAGTGAGAGAAGAAGCTAAAGATGGTCAAGTGGCAACCGACCTGGACATTTGATTCGGATGAGGGAGGCCGGGGAAATTCGAATAGAACAATTGAGTGGGGGATAGGGCGACATAGCCGCCGGGATAGGGGTTCAATGATGGAGGGCCATTTAAAGGAAGGAATAGCCGTCATGCCCAACCCGGCGAATAGTTTGTAGTTGTCTTTGCCGGGGAAACGGAACTAATACCGGAATTGGACGACTACTCACTAGTTGGTATGGTTGGCCGGAGGAGGGGAGAGAAGAACCCCAGACGAACTTTCCTTCCCACTTACTCCGAAAGAGATACGTAATGGGTTGAGGTCCAGTGCATCAATCATAGTAGTTTAAGTCCAGAAGTAGCCTGGAAATCGCTCACACTATATACATGACAGCCCCAAAGCACTCTTGGTATCAAGTCATGCCCCGCGTACTCTCTATAATGCCCATCTACCACCCCGGAAAGATCATCTTAGCAAACGTGATGTCGAGACATCAATCACAAGTAAGCGTTATGCCAGCCGGCCGTACGGACCACATCATGAGAAAAGAGCACATCCCGGAGTGAAAATCACCCCTGGACGAGACATGAGAGAATGCGGGAGAATCAATAGATGAATTCGCTAGGGGGAGACCAACCCTTGCATACCATGGAGACCATGCTTTTGCACGCATACGAGGGATAAAAGTTACCAGTCCAGAGCGTCAGATCGAATGGCTGGTGGGAGTGCGCGTACCCCATGTATCGTTAGTAGTCAGTCTTTTGCCTCTAATAATCTTTCGCTATATGGAACTACTAAAAGCTAAGAGGGCACCGAAGTAGTATAGGGGAGCAGGAGAGGAAGAAGTCAAGGTACCACCAGAAGAAAGCCAGCAAAGCCAGAAAGAGCCAAGCTAGCCCACAGCACTCCTACTACCAAAGCCAGCCATCAGTAACATGCCTTCCCGTCTCAGCTTATCCACCACTACCTTCATCACCAGCACCAGCAGCAGAGATGGTAGCATCATAGGTTCCAGCCGCTCGGTATGGTATGTAGAGCTTGCCTGGATTTTTCTTTTGATTTGGATGGTTATGCTCATACCTGCTAATTGAATGCTCGGGAAAGGCACGTCTTCCCCTCTACTCACTCGACTATGCGCTTTTCATGAGGAGTGGGCCCGTCCCACCTCTGCTTCTCCAAAGTCATAGCCGGGCGCTGCGTTCGATTCCTACACTGTTGGGCTCAGGTTCCTTCCTCTTCTAAGCCAGCATACCTTTTTCCGTTTTCTCAGGGTGACTTATACCCCTGTCCTTCTCTATTCTGGTGGATCTGATTCAGCGTGGTACATCCGGGGGGGACGAGCCCCCATCTTCCTTATAAGACTTTCCGGTCCTCCCTCTAGCACTTTTCTTTCTTTATTCAATTACACAGCAAGCTTCAAGGTGTTTTAAGACCTCGTGCACCTTAACTCTAGCTTCGCATTGCCATATACCTCCTCCTTCGGGTTAGGAAGGACATCTTTCTTTGCAAGAGCTCCGCTAGTATACTAATAGGCTCGTGCACAGATTTACGTTTATTTACTGACAGGAAAAGTTGGCTTACGTTCCCCTCTCCCGGGAACGCTTCTATCCTGCCACCGTTCTGTACCATGGTGACGAAGTTGGGCAACTCTACCTTTCAGTTTTCCTCGAAGGTCGTCTAATGCCGCTGCTAATAAGCGGTTAGGGTCCCTACCGAATGGCCTTGTTGTACCTCACTCTCGTTCTCGTCTTCACGTGCTATTAGCCTGTGCCCTTCTTTCTACTGGGTCTTCGCCTCTTTCATTATTGCCATTGATTTGATTGAGATTCACTCATGAACTCTGGGAAAGAGCTATCTATTCCAGCGAGCCTTGCAAGCCCGTAAAGAGTTAGTTATTATAGTTATTAGACGATGGGGGACCGCCCAATCGGCGGGAAGCTTTATTGGCCGACCCCCTATCGTTTCCCCTGGCTAGAAGCTTTGCCCCTTGCTTGTAAGGAAGGTAGGCTCCAAAAGGATCG